TAAGTATGTATGCTAATTGATACTATTAATGAATATGGATATGGATTCATAAATTTGGATGTCGATCCATATCCATTATGATGTTGGATATATGAATGGATTTGGTGAATAAATACTCATACAACTGAATTATGTGCCAGGAACCAGATTTGAACTGGTGACACGAGGATTTTCAGTCCTCTGCTCTACCAGCTGAGCTATCCCGACTATTATTTTACTTAATATATCATCCGCATTTTATGATATAACTTCGTTCTATGTCAATTGAAAAATGAATTGATCTTACTTTGTGTGTACCTTATATAACACCAGACCCAAGTTGGGTTAATACAAAAAAAGATACACTCGGGTATATAACTTTGTGAAAGAAAAAACCGAATAAGAAAGAAAAAAAATAGGCTAAAGAAAGCATTACCGAGTCAAATGTTTTTTTGGGGATAGAGGGACTTGAACCCTCACGATTTATAAAGTCGACGGATTTTCCTCTTACTTTCAATTTCATTGTTGTCACTATTGACATGTAGAATGGGACTCTATCTTTATTCTCGTGCCATTAAGCCTTTTTTTTTTTCAAAAAAATTTATCAGATCCTGGAGTCAATTTTTTTATAAATGATATAATCAATGAGGATTCGATTCTTTCGGCCATCCAATCGATTCACATCACAAGAATTCTTTCATTTTGCATATAATCATCAAAATAAATATAGACTCGCGGCGTCTTAATACAGTTTGTATAGCGTTTGTACATATATCTATGTATATGGGTTGCCCCCTTTTTTTGAGTTTCGATAGAAGAATTCCTTTACCTTTACCAACTCAACGCAGTAAACTCTATTTGTTAGAACATCTCCCATTGAGTCTCTGCACCTATCCTATTCTTTTTGTATTCTTGCGTTACGAACTGCTGTTGGTTTTCGTAAAACAGGATTTGGCTCAGGATTACCCCATCTTAAATTCCAGGGTTTCTCTGAATTTGAAAGTTGTCACTTCGTATGTTTCCATACCAAGGCTCAATCCAATTAAGTCCGTAGCGTCTACCAATTTCGCCATATCCCCTTATGTTTTACTATGCTGAAATCAAAGCGGTGTATTTTTTTTTTTTCATACGAATTTCGTATGATTGGATTTCTATTTATATGTAAATCAAACCTCTATAAACTAAAAAAGTGGATCTTGTTGTTTGAATTTCTTGCCTATTTCTATTTTGTTTCATTTTGTTTAATGTCTATTGGATACCCAAAGCCGACACCCACATTTGATACAACTCAAAATGATTCTATCATTTCTGTTTATGCAATTCAATAGAAATTGATACATGTCGTAATATATATATGCCTCCCTTATTATCATTAATATTTTTATTTTTTTTTTGATGTAATTTGAAATACTTGAACGGTCGATTCCTTTCTTGTCTTTAACTTCTGAGAAAATAACTCAAAAAAGGTATTTGATACAATATCAAATATTTTGTATCGAGTTATCAAAAATATTAATCATTGAGTATAGCTAAAACGAAACTAATTATTTCACAGTAAGTTTTCAATTTTTTATTAAAAATATTGGAATTAGTTAGAATTTAGAATTCTTTAGAATTCCTAGAATTCTAATACATTAGCATTTTCAAATACCTTATTGAAAGAAGTTTGCCTTAAGTGTTGATAAACAGAAAATGGATATCCATTTTGTATCACTCAAATTTTTTTATATAACAAAATTCTAATAATATAATTTCGAATAAATAATCGAAATAATAATCATTATTTTCTAAAATATTGATCAATATGAAAAGAGAGGAATCTATAGTTATTGCTATTATGAATAGCTAATATAATTCATATTAATCAAACATATTAATCAAAAAAAAAAAAGATCGTATTAGTTTACGATGCATACACAATTTACGATGCATACACAATTTTTCCTCTATTTGAGCCCGCTTAGCTCAGAGGTTAGAGCATCGCATTTGTAATGCGATGGTCATCGGTTCGAATCCGATAGCCGGCTTTTGTCTATTTGGTTTGATTTTCACATGATTGAGAGTGTATTTTTGAAATCACAGAACATTGAAACGGCTTTCCCTTTTTTCCAAGGGTTGCCGACCTATCATATGCCCCATTTCAATTAGCAAAAAAATAGTAAGAAGTCCGTTTCGGACGAACAAAATAAAATGATTCTAATTTCTAATAAATTTCTATTGATCATATAAATTTCTATTGATATGATATAGAAATTTATATGATATAGATATATAAATTAATATAGAAAGAAAACTATTTCTATACATAAATAAAAAATACATAAATAAAAAAAAAATGGTCATTTTAGTACTCCAATTCAATCCATTTATTTCTTAATTCTTTTTAGGACAATACTTCATTGTATTATTGGATTTCATCTCGCTTAATTTCTCAAATTATTTAGTTCAGTTTGTTTATGTCCAAACAAAAAAGGAGTCTTCATGTCGCGGTATAGGGGGCCTCGTTTCAAAAAAATACGTCGTCTTGGAGCTTTACCGGGTCTAACTAGTAAAGGGCCTAGAGCCGGAAGCGATTTTAGAAACCAATCGCGCTCTGGGAAAAAATCTCAATATCGTATTCGTTTAGAAGAAAAACAAAAATTGCGTTTTCATTATGGTCTTACAGAACGACAATTACTAAAATATGTTCGTATAGCCGGAAAAGCCAAGGGGTCAACAGGTCAGGTTTTACTACAATTACTTGAGATGCGGTTGGATAACATCCTTTTCCGATTAGGTATGGCTTCGACTATTCCCCAAGCCCGCCAATTAGTTAACCATAGACATATTTTAGTTAATGACCGTATAGTAAATATACCAAGTTATCGCTGCAAACCCCACGATATTATTACGGCGAGCCATGCTCAAAAATCTAGAGATATGATTCAAAGTTATCTTGATTCATCCCCTCATGGGGAAGTTCCAAAACATTTGACTCTTCACCCATTCCAATATAAAGGATTAGTCAATCAAATAATCGAGAGTAAATCGATTGGTTTAAAAATAAATGAATTGCTAGTCGTAGAATATTATTCTCGGCAAACTTAAACCTAACTCAACTAAAAAGAGGTTTGGACAACTTTATTACTCCTACCCTCGTTCCTTCCCATAAAGGAAAGGAACTAAAAAAGGACGCAAAATAAAGTGCTTATTCATGGAATAGTAATAACAAATCGATATCAAAAGTACCGAGGGTTCGAGTTCGACTTTGAGTATGTGTTGTTCTTTGATACATTGGCTTCATTAAGATTGGTAAATTAGTTGAGGGTACGGAAAGAGAGGGATTCGAACCCTCGGTAAACAAAAGCCTACATAGCAGTTCCAATGCTACGCCTTGAACCACTCGGCCATCTCTCCTACGTAATGATTATGCCCCATCAACCGAATCGATAGCGAGCGATTTTTATTTTGACTTTACTGAAAAAATAAATTCGAAAAAAAGTATGAAAAAATCAAAAGAGGAAAGATATCGATTTTTTCGATATCCATTTATGTGATCTAGTGCTCCCATCCTTTTCAGATAGTTTGACACGAATTCAATCAAAGCGTAAGGAATCAACTGATCGGTCTATCTATTTTTTTTTCTTCAATTTCGAGATGAGATGGGAATCAGACTAGGACCTCTTCATTCTTATACTCGTCAACTAGATTTGTATGAAATCGAAACTATTTCTTATTATTTTATTTAATTCCGGTAAAGTAAAAAAGAATTGGGGGTTTTAAAATTTGCAAAATTATGTTTTTATGTTATTTCGTGGTGTCCAATTCCTTTGTTTGGGGGGAATCATTTTCTTACGAAAGGTAATTAAAAGAATTTTAGAGTGGATTGCTATCTATGACTAAATCAAGTATAAATGGAAATTTTATTGATAAAACCTTTTCAATTGTAGCCAATATCTTATTACGAATAATTCCGACAACTTCAGGAGAAAAAGAGGCATTTACCTATTACAGAGATGGTGTGATTTGATCATTAGTTTACATATCTTTTCGATCTCAATTTTATTTACCGCCTCAGTCTTATAAGACTGCTGCATGATTTCGGAATAGAAAAAAAAATGAAATAAATCTACGCTTTTTGAAGGTGAGGTTTGTAAAAAAAAAAAACAATTCCTTCTGTCGTGTATCCCCGATTAATGCAGCCTCAGATGCTTGAATTACCGATTCTAGTAGTGAGCCAGAGGTTAAACTTATGAATCTGTATTGCGGTGCGAGTCAACCCTCATCCATTAGAATCAATAGGAGTAGAGGAGAAAAAGCACTACACCTAGAAATCAACAATACGCAGACTTTGGTCGAAATGATCGCCTTCCTTATCGATAGCGAAACTAAAATGGTTGGGACAACAAACATCCATCTCGTTCCTATTTTGGATACCTGTATAACCATCGAAGACTGTTGAAGTGACCAATTCCTGGAAAGTAAAGGGCGTAGGGGACAAAGAAATTGTTGAAGTTACCATTTTTTTATTTAAGATTAAGATCACCCCATTTGAGGTTAAAAAAATCTTTGGCAGTAAGGTTGGCTAGAGATTTCTTGTAAAAACACTAGCCCCACTCAGTCCATAACGAGAATTTTGCACTCTTTTTTGATTCCATGTATAATTTTTCATTATGCACCTAAGGGAGGAGCCATATGAGGTGAAAATCTCACGTATGGTTCTGGAACGGAGATTCTTAAAAATGAAGACGACCGTAACGGATGTCGGCTCAATCCGAAGGAAATTATGCAGAAGCTTTACAGAATTATTATGAAGCTATGCGACTAGAAATTGATCCTTATGATCGAAGTTATATACTCTATAACATCGGCCTTATTCACACAAGGAACGGAGAACATACGAAAGCTTTAGAATATTATTTTAGAGCACTCGAACGAAACCCCTTTTTACCACAAGCTTTTAATAATATGGCTGTGATCTGTCATTACGTGCGTCTATCTCCACTATAGAAAGAAAAGAGAAAAGAGTAGTAAATACTCTCAAAAAATAGGTTTTTCTACATAAGCATCGTCCACAAAACGATTTTTATCAGCTGTAGCAAAGCAAATAAAGGAACTTCTTCGAAGTCGAAATCTGAAGAAATAGATAGGCCCCAATACTTTCTTCTCTATTCTATGGATAAAGGATCCAATTGATAAAGAAAGCACCGTCAAGATCAATTAGTGATGTTTTTGGAGGATACAATAATAACTGCTTACTTAATTGAAATCATGATAAAAGTTAGGAATCGACGTATGTAATAAAGTCGATCCACTAAGGTATTGAGCAGCGGTGTAGCATCAGATCCCAAAGATAGTAAGTCTTTTTTTTTTCTTTCTATTTTTATTTTTAATTCGATTAGAAATTATAAATAGAAAGAAAATTATATAAAAATATAGGAAAGTAATATGAAGAAAAGATTTTTTCTAAGATTCTCTATAAAATCCGTTTTTCTATGAAACCGAGATAGTTACCTTTGAGAAACTTCTAGCAATATTGTAAATGCCTATGTTGAGGGTGGGAGAAAAGATAAAACAAAAAAATTCATTATTAATATGAAACAAAATTTCAGTTTGAAACTCATACAATTAATCTCTTTTTGTTAACCCGATACAAAAAACAAGGGGGAGAAATCTCTGAGAAATCTCATTCTATTAGAATGGTGTAGATTTAAAAAACGGGATACCACAAGAATTGTGAGCCGTATGAGTTAGGAAACTCTCAAGTACGGTTCTCGAGGAAGGAATTGAACAGCCTATTCTGACCGGGGGGAACAAGCCATTCGACAGGGAGATTCTGAAATTGCGGAGGCTTGGTTTGATCAAGCCGCTGAGTATTGGAAACAGGCTATAGCGCTTACTCCCGGTAATTATATTGAAGCCCAAAATTGGTTGAAGATCACAAGGCGCTTCGAATAAAAGCCCTCTTTTTTTATTTATTAGTCTGATTAGTCAAATGTCAAATAAAAGGGATCTTTTTTAGGACAAAAACAACCAAAGAATTTCATTATATCCTTTCACAAAGAGCATTTTTCTATTTCGTATGGTATATAAACGATAGGCAGAAGTATAAACGATATGCAGATAGAGTCGAATATATATATATATTTCTTTGCAATGATCCATGCCTGTTTTCATGGGATTTGGGATAGAATAAGAAGAAATAAATATGTCTATGTTGGGGGTAATGGAAGATATAATGTAACGACATCTAAGAACATCTAATTGAGATGTTAATAAATACACCGGGTTGCATAAAAAAAATGATTTTTGGATCAACACAAAGACCCGAAAGGATTTTATACGCTAAAAAAGGTCCGTTGTGCGCCGAATGGCTATGTCATAATAGATCCGAACACTTGCCACGAATCGACTTCTAGATCATAATTGCTCGAGTGAATAACTAAAAAAAAGGATGGGAGATTGCGGAAAATAAAAAAATTAGAAAGAGCTCTCAGAGATTCATTAATTATTTGACTGTTGGCGGGTTTCTTTGTATGTGTTGTCCGGAAAGAGGAGGACTCAATGATTATTCGTTCGCCGGAACCAGAAGTAAAAATTTTGGTAGATAGGGATCCCATAAAAACTTCTTTCGAGGAATGGGCCAAACCAGGTCATTTTTCAAGAACAATAGCTAAAGGCCCCGAGACTACCACTTGGATTTGGAATCTACATGCGGATGCTCACGATTTCGATAGCCATAGCAATGATTTGGAGGAGATCTCTCGAAAAGTATTTAGTGCTCATTTTGGGCAACTTTCTATTATCTTTCTTTGGCTGAGTGGTATGTATTTCCACGGTGCTCGTTTTTCCAATTATGAAGCATGGCTGAGTGACCCTACTCACATTGGACCTAGTGCCCAGGTAGTTTGGCCAATAGTCGGCCAAGAAATATTGAATGGTGATGTGGGCGGGGGGTTCCGAGGAATACAAATAACCTCTGGTTTTTTTCAGATTTGGCGAGCATCTGGAATAACTAGTGAATTACAACTCTATTGTACCGCAATTGGTGCATTAATCTTTGCAGCCTTAATGCTTTTTGCCGGTTGGTTCCATTATCACAAAGCTGCTCCAAAATTGGCTTGGTTCCAAGATGTAGAGTCTATGTTGAATCATCATTTAGCCGGGCTACTCGGACTTGGTTCTCTTTCTTGGGCGGGGCATCAAGTCCATGTATCTTTACCAATTAACCAATTTCTAAACGCCGGAGTAGATCCTAAAGAAATTCCACTTCCTCATGAATTTATCTTGAATCGTGATCTTTTGGCTCAACTTTATCCAAGTTTTTACGAGGGAGCAACCCCATTTTTTACCTTGAATTGGTCAAAATATGCGGAATTTCTTACTTTTCGTGGAGGATTAGATCCAGTAACTGGGGGTCTATGGCTGACTGATATTGCTCATCATCATTTAGCTATTGCAATTCTTTTCTTGATAGCAGGTCATATGTATAGGACTAACTGGGGCATTGGTCATGGTCTAAAAGATATTTTAGAGGCTCAT